GGAAGGCTAGGGGTTATAGTCGACGTCAATTCAGTGCTTTGAACGTCTCTAATTCAAAACCGAACATGAAACTTTGGTTGCATTCGGCTCCTTTATGGAAGATGAGTAAATTCCTAGATTTAAGATGTGAACAAAATGAACAAAATTATACCCATAACACCTATGTCAGCTTTTTTTTGTTTGAATACAAACAAAACTAATCGCTTTCTAGACGATCCTTCTAGAAGAAGGCGATTCTAACAATCTTTCTAGTTACTTCGTTCTCTATTTCTATTTGAGAGGATCCTAAGGAAAATAATTTTGTTTCCACCGAGCTAAAACAATATGCCAATGTCTCTAGTAAACCAAAGTCATCGTTGAATAGCTATTTTGCTCCAATTTCTTTCTAAAGAAAGAAAAAAATGAAAGATTTAGTTACGATTAGAACTTGACTTTCTATCTTCGGCCATAGATCCTTTACTCATACTTATTCAATTGGAAGTTCTGGTCCAATTCAAAAATTCTGTTTCGCAATTTCATAATCCAACTTTTCAATTTATAAGTGACTCGTGGATACAAATCACGAGAATTCGTATTTTTTTTCTCGAATTTCTCATTGAGAGGTAAAGGATTAAATCTTTTTAAGAAATAAAGTTTTTGGTCGGAATATAAATAAAACCGAAAGACCCTTTAACTATTAAGGGTTAATAGAACGAATCACACTTTTACCACTAAACTATACCCGCTACAATATGATTATTGTATACAAATGGACCTTTTGTCGAACAAGATAATTGAGCATGATCAAGATAGGATCATCAAAGAATCATCAAAATGAGAGCGTTGAACTTTTTCGCGAGGAGATCAAAATTGAATGAGATTCGGAAAAGAGGCTTCATTTAATTTAAATGAAATAATTAAATAACTAAAGCTTTCTCTTTTGCTGAAGAAGATAGATACGGATCAAAAAAAAACACTAAAATCATAACATAAAAATGCATTGTGGAAGAATCAATAGTTTATTTTTTAGTTTGGTAAAATTAAAATATAATAAGAAAAAGAATGTAAATAGTCTTTTTTTTGTTGTTGTTCCATGAATATAATAAAAAAAGTATTTTTTGTTTTCAAATCAGATAAATCATTATTTATCTATAATTCGTTGGAACAACAACAAAAAAAAGAGCCCGGCTAGGTATAGGTACTGACCAGGCCGGGCCGTGAGAATAAGAAGGGCCTTTCGAACAAAATCAACACAAAGAAGTCTTGCTTTTTTTTTAGTTCGATTGTTCGCGCGGTCGAGCCCATCTTTTAGATAAAGGAAATTCCCGATTTGTGGATCTATATATATATAATATAATCGATAAAGAAGAAAGAGAAAGAAAGATTCCTTACGTTATGTGTAATGTAGTAATTATCTTTTTCAATTGGGAGAGATGGCTGAGTGGACTAAAGCGTCGGATTGCTAATCCGTTGTACGAGTTATTCGTACCGAGGGTTCGAATCCCTCTCTTTCCGTTTCCGTTGATGAATTGATTTATTTTTTTTTTCAAATTTTTCAAATCTTAGCGAAACGTGTAGAATAGATAAAATCCTAAGAAAATTTGAAAATTAACCAAGGAAAACCCTTTGTATTTTATTCTTCCCGTCCAGGATTACGCCCCGGATCATTAGATAAGAATCCAAAGATAAAGAGAGACACAAAAAATATCACTACGGTATAAACGAAGAGTTTCAGAGTAAGCATTACACAATCTCCAAGATGATTTTTTTGAAAAAAAAAAGAGAATAGATCTTCCAGTTTTTTACCACATATCCTATATTTGACACCAAGAAATTCGGTTTTTCTATAAATGCATTGTCACAAATTCATTTGTTTTTCATTAACAAAAATTGTCGTTTATATCCATTAGATATTGTGGGAGACCCTACAATAGGGCTAGGGTCTTTCACCGGAAAAGGGTCAAAAATGAGGAAACGGACGTAAGCCCTATATTTATATTTATTTTGGCGACTATCCACGAATTTCAGTGTGCGAATCAAGGGTTCATACTTTAAAACTTATCTGATTTTTTTCAATTGTTCGAATTTTTGTATCGAGGAAATTGTGCATTTTCTAGGATATTATTATTCAGGAGCTCATCGAAAACTTACAGCAGCTTGCCAAACAAAAGCTAAGAGAAAAAAAAGAAGAGGTATGACTGGCATAACATCTACGATTGGATTCAAAAAAGCATAGGCTTCGGGCAATTTGCCGAAGAAAAAACTACTCGAAAAAAGGGGAGAATTAATACAAATACAGATCAAACTAACGATATTAAGCATAACAGACATTTTGTTCTTGGAGATAATTGCATTTTGATTGCGTTTTTGATATAAGGAAAAAGAAAGTAAGAAAGGTAGACACCCTTCTTCTTCTTTGAATCCACCCAATCAAAAATCCTCCAATTCTCAAAGGAGAATAGAAGAAATCATACTTTCATACAATATCTTAATTGAATTCTATGTAATGATCAATAAATTAAGTTGAATTCTATATCTATATAGATCAAAATCCTAGTACCAATCTATTCTATAGATATTTTGACTGGAGTTGACAAACAAGCAATACCAATATTATTGTTTCTTGGTGTCGATTCGAAATTGAAATGGGGCGTGGCCAAGTGGTAAGGCAACGGGTTTTGGTCCCGCTATTCGGAGGTTCGAATCCTTCCGTCCCAGCGTAGATCCATTTTTTATGCTCCATTATTCCCCTAGGGGGGGCGGATAGGAGTTAATCCCTATATAATTTAATTATCTGTGTCTCTTCTAATTTAACGATCAAGTTCCATATTATATAGAAATGTGTTATGGAGCCAATGTTTTTTCTTTGAATCTCATTTGATTTTTGATTTAGGTATTTCGTGTTTGACTCTACTGAAAAGTTGGAAATCGATCTAACAATTGAGGCAGGGGCGATTTATCCTATCCCTTTTATTCACTTTAGGATTATGACAAGAGTCGATATTACTCAACCCCATGTTAAACCAAATGCATATCAATCATATAATATAATCATATAAAATGAGGAAATGTTTAGCTTATATGGTATATATCATTCTATTTCAATGACAAGAAAATTTTTTGGTTTTTGTGAAAAATATTTGTAATTCTTAAATTATTTAAACTGAAATTATAGATATTCTATATTATAGAATATCTATAACAGTCACAATTCTTCAGTCTATCTGATAGATACGAAAACCCCTCCCTATTTTTTTCGATTTTTCTTTTCGTAATCAGAAAGATTCAAATCTTCACTTACATCATTTTTTTATACATCTCATCTTTATACATCTCATGAAAAAAAATAGATTTCTTTATTCGTTTCTTTGATCTATTTCAAATAGAAATTTGAAATTAAATCAGTGATGAGTCAATTCAAAAAGAAAGACTGATCTTCATAGGAAGATCAAAGGTGATGATTGAAGATGGAGATTCAAAAAGCTATTCGTTTCTCTATTTCTATTTCTTTCTCGTATCTATATATTATTTATGTATGTTAAAAGTATGTTAAAAATGCTGTCTTGCTAAGACTTTTTCAGAAAAATCGTTCTACATATCATATATTCATATATAGAAGAAAAGTATAGATTACGATGTCTATGGACAGCTGAAACAATGACTATTCATGATTCCATAATTGAATCAATCCATACCGGTTCCAAATTAGAGGAATGTTATGGTAAAACTTCGTTTGAAACGATGTGGTAGAAAGCAACGTGCGACTTGAAGGACACGATCCGTTGTGGATTTTTACATCCACCATTTTCGATTTGTCTAGGAATGAGGGTGCTCCTGGCTCGACATTGTTTGTTCTGTTACACTTGAACCCTTCGTTTTTTGTTGGGTTGTAAATAGTCCATAATGGAGCTTGAATAGAAAGTATTCATTCATTTCTCGGGGGCAAGGATCTAGGGTTAATGCCAATCAATTGGAGGAACTACTTCGTAAATATATGGAACATATATAGGAATCAAAAGGATCCGATTCGAGCAAGTTTACAATTCAAAAGCAAAACTTGTTGAAATTGATCAAAATTTTTCGACTCAAAGCGTATCACGCGGAAATCGACTGTCCATAGGATTCTTTGATCGAAAGAAATCAAAAAGGGGTATGTTGCTGCCATTTTATTTTGAAAGGATTAAGAAGCGCCGAAGTAATGTCTAAACCCAATGATTAAAAATAAGGAAAAAGGATCTAACAACAAGGAAACACCCTTTTAATTGTCTAATTGTGTCGATCGTCTCAATAACTGGATCGGACTAAAGAATCCAAATAGAATTGGAAATAGTTTAAACGAGACAAACAAAAGGGAGTAAAGACTACTCAAAAAATGAAATTGACTCAAGATTTTTCCTTTGAACTATTTGAGAGTTATCCAACTTGAGTTATGAGTACGAATGGTTTATTTTTTCATTTTCAGGAAGAAAAAAAAAAGACTGAAATCATAGTCTAATTGATTTTTTAGGCCCATTTGTCATTTTATTTATTAGAATTGTATATATATATATAGTATATATAGACAAAACTTCGAATCAAATCATTTTTTCGTGAGCCGTATGAGGATAAAACTTCCTATACGGTTCTAGGGGGGGTATTGTTCATCTACATCTATCCCAATGCGCCGTCTATCGAATCGTTGCAATTGATGTTCGATCCCGAAGAGAAGGAAAAGATCTTAGAAAAGTGGGTTTTTATGATCCACTGAAGAATGAAACTTATTTAAATGTTCCTCTTATTCTATATTTCCTTGAAAAAGGTGCTCAACCCACAGGAACTGTTCAGAATCTTTTAAAGAAAGCGGAAGTTTTTAAGGAACTTCCGTCTAATCAAATGAAATTCAATTAAAGAAATACCGGGGTAGCGACTTGTATATAACTTTGTCTAATTTGTCTCTACTTGTGGACCCCGCCTTTTTTTCTGCTGTATTCGTCTTTATTTTTCATAGTTTCCGTCGAATTCGATGATCTAGGTGGTCTATCTAGAATGACAAAACCCTAATTTTTTTATCTTATAAACTTATAAATATCAAATTAGGGCATTTCCCTTTAATTGTGTGTGGAACTCGACTAACCAACAATGAATCAACTTTGCTTATTCCACTTAGATTGATGAAATACATTAGGGACTAAAAAATCCTATATTTTTTTGAATTCTTATTTTTTTTAGTCTTCCATTTACACTTTTTTACTTTTTCTATCTATGTAGATTAGATATGTAGTGACAATCCAGACAATTTTGAATATTATTGCATTGTTAAATTGAAATTCTTTGAATTTCAATTTAACAGTTTTTCGACTGTCTTCTTTTCTCAACATTTATATTGACAATATTGTATTGAACAAATATAATTCATCGTGATAAGTGAACCGGGTCTATTTATTTCTGTCCCGTAGTTTTTTGACTTTATCTTATTCAAATGATGCTTTCTTTGATACAAGAGGTTTTTGTGATTGAAAAAAAAGCTAGATAGCATAAATAGCATAAGGGATGCTCTATCAATTTTGACAATTTTCTAACTTTTTAATTTATTGCATTTTCATCTAATCAAAACAGAAAAATGAATCCATTCGAAACTCTGTTTTTTTTAGATTTTTTAACTCAATGTCAATGGTTTGATTAGATTGTAAAATCTCTTTTCTCTTTGTTTAAATTCAATTAAATTGAATTTGGTTCGGGTTGTATAGATACAACCTTTGTTGAAGTTTTGTTTAATCTATAGTTTCCTCGGGTTGCTAACTCAACGGTAGAGTACTCGGCTTTTAAGTGCGGCTAGAATCTTTTACACATTTGGATGAAGTGACGAATTCGTCCATACCGTTGGTAAACTTTGGAAGACCACGACTGATCCTGAAAGGGAATAAATGGAGAACATAGCATGTCGTATCAATGGAGAGTTCTGAGGATATTTCATTCTTGTCGGATTGGTGCAAAACCTTGTTCGAATTCTTGGAACGTAACAAAATAAAGTTGGGTCAAATGAATAAATGGATAGGAGCCCTGCGGCTTCAATTAATTATCAGAAAGAAAAAGCAACCAGCTTCTGTTCTTAATTTGAATAATTTAATTTCCCGATCTAATTAGACGTTAAAAATAAATTAGTGCCTGATACGGGAAGCACTTTTCCCTCCATGAGTGTATTCTATTTTTATTTTAATGAATCCTAACTATCGGCATTCTCTATTATGGACTGAAGATGTGTGTGTAAAAGAAGCAGTATATTGATAAAGAAAAAGAAAGTTTTTTTCCGAAATCAAAAGAGCGATTAGGTTTAAAAAATAAAAGATTTCTAACCATCTTGTTATCCTATAACATAGACGAATTAAATAAAATGGATGGAAAAAAGATAAGGTAGAGAATCCGTTGATAAGTTTACCTGTCTCCGAGGTATCTATTCTTACTAGCATACCTTGTTTTGACTGTATCGCACTATGTATCATTTGATAACCCTTCAAATCTTCTACCTTTGATTCAAATCGAATTTCAAGTGGAGCAAATCCAAAGATATTTACAGCTAGAGAGATCTCAACAACACGACTTCCTATATCCACTTATTTTTCAGGAGTATATTTATGCATTTGCTCATAATCGTGCTTTAAGTAGATCAATTTTGTCGGAAAATCCGGGTTATGACAATAAATCAAGTTTACTGATTGTGAAACGGTTAATTACTCGAATGTATCAACAGAATCATTTTCTTATTTCTTCTAATGATTCTAACCAAAATAAATTTGGGGCGTGCAACAAGAATTTGTATTCTCAAATCATATCAGAGGGGTTTGCTTTTATTTTTGAAATTCCATTTTCTTTCCAATTTCTATCTTGTCTAGAAGGTAAAACGAACAAGATAGGAAAATCTCAGAATTTACGATCAATTCATTCAATATTTCCCTTTTTCGAGGACAATTTTTCACATTTAAATTTTGTGTTAGATATAATAATACCTCACCCCATCCATGTGGAAATCTTGGTTCAAACCCTTCGCTATTGGGTAAAAGATGCTTCTTCTTTGCATTTATTACGAGTCTTTCTCAACGAATATTGTAATTGGAATAGTCTTATTATTCCAAAGAAAGCCAGCTCCTCTTTTTCAAAAAGAAATCAAAATTTATTCTTATTCTTATATAATTCTCATGTATGTGAATACGAATCCATTTTCGTCTTTCTACGTAACCAATCTTTTCATTTACGATCAACATCTTCTGGAGTTCTTATTGAACGAATCTATTTCTATGTAAAACTAGAACGTCTTGTGAACGTCTTTGTTAAGATTAAGGATTTTCGGGCGAACCTATGGTTGGTCAAGGAACCTTTCATGCATTATATTAGGTATCAAAGAAGATCCATTCTGGCTTCAAAAGGGACATCTCTTTTCATGAATAAATGGAAATTTTACCTTGTCACTTTTTGGCAATGTCATTTTTCGCTATGGTTTTATCCAAGAACGATTTATATAAACCAATTATCCAACCATTCCTTTGA